GATGTAAGAAAAAGGATTCCCTTTTTCGAAGTTGCAACAACTACCCATTGCAAGGAATTCAGTTCTTACAGATAAATGCTCAATACCCAAGTAGGCTTACAAAATTGATCATGATCAAATGCTTTATGGGTCGTCTTATATCTTGCAATTGGCCTTTATCCCCTAAAATATCGAGACTTTTTACATACAAAGCAAAGGATTTACTTGTTACTAATATAGTCTAGCCTCTGTTCTTCTTTAGATCCCTTGTTTCACTCCGATAGTATCATAAATCGAGTCAATGCAGAGGAAATGAATACATTTCTATACTATTTAGTAAGTGAAATATATAAAACATAATCCGGATTATGCCAATCACTTATTCTACTGGATCGGATCTTACGGAGCCTGTTCATATCATACACGACATGATCGGGTCTGATCATAGAAAAGATTCTCTTCAAACGAACCGGCCTATCTTCTGTATGGGGCTTACGCGGTGGTTGGAACAAAGACACATTCTTTTGTTGTGAATTAAAATGTGGCAGATAGATAAGGGCATATATCTGCAAGGCCCGATCAATAGTTCAAGTCACACACTCCCATAATCCATTTTATCTTCGGAAAATTCGCTTCAACTATGAGTGTCAAAAAAATAATACATTTTTGTAGAGTTGAAGAGAAATATCCCAATACATGTCTTATTCTTTTCAATAATCCATATTTGTAGCAATGAAATACTATTGTTCCTACCCCAAGTGATAAATGATTGATTACAGATGGTATATATTCTTTATAAAGGACCAGAAATACCTTGCTTACGTATCATTGGGAAGTGCATTAACATAAATACGGCAGTAAGAAGAGGTAATACAAAAGTGTGTAAACTATAAAAACGAGTCAAAGTGGATTGTCCCACACTAGCACTTCCGCGTAATAACTCTACCAGGGGCGAGCCTATTACAGGAATAGCGTCCGGTACGCCTGTTACAATTTTTACTGCCCAATAACCAATTTGGTCCCGAGGTAAGGAATAACCAGTTACACCAAAAGATGCGGTCAATACACCCAAAACCACACCTGTAACCCAAGTCAATTCGCGAGGTTTTTTAAAGCCACCGGTTAGATACACACGAAATACGTGTAGGATCATCATTAGGACCATCATACTTGCCGACCATCGATGAACCGATCGGATTAACCAACCAAAATTAGCTTCAGTCATTATATATTGAACAGAAGCAAAAGCCTCTGTAACGGTCGGACGATAATAAAAAGTCATAGCAAACCCTGTAGCTACTTGTACTAAAAAACAAGTAAGCGTAATTCCTCCTAGACAATAAAATATGTTGACGTGAGGAGGAACATATTTACTAGTTATATCGTCGGCAATTGCCTGAATCTCAAGACGTTCTTCGAACCAATCATAGATTTTATTGAGATAGGTAAATCACGGAGACTCCCCCCCGGAGAACCATATATGAAAATTTCATCTCATACGGCTCAAACAGAAACACACAAATACTAGTTCTAACGGATGTGTGTAATAGAAAGTTTTAAATTTATTAATTCTATGATTCATTTTTTATGAAGATACGAAAGAATAAACATCCGAAAACTCCTCTTTGTGGTTATAATGCCAAAAAATCAAGTCGGCTCATTCGTCTATATATTGATCGTTATAGGCCTCTTGAATCTTCTATTTACCTATTTTCTTTGTTGTTATTTATGTGTAATGCGGCTTTACTGCTGTTTTCTTTATTATTGATAGGAATTCTCTTGTTAAGACCCTATGAATTTATTAAAACCTCAGATTCATACTAGAACCACGATGATTCAATAAAACCCTTTCAAACTAAGTCCCAAAATTCCCTGAGTAAGAACCGTTGGATCATCACTTATTCAATGAATAGATATAATGACTAAAAATCCAAAGAAACCTTTGTCCTTTGATCAAAATAAGCCTAAACGAAAGTTTAGTTTGAAAAAAAAAAAATTTCGAAGTCCGGCCACGAGGTCTAACTATTAAGTATGAATCATAGTTCTAATACTTTGTAATCTATTTCATATATATATTCTATATTCCGTGCTCCAGATACTAGAATGAATATCCGACGAAGTAAAACCATCTCTATCAAGATGACAGACCCATTCTCTGTACTATCCATAGGATCCATTATACCAAGTCACACACTCATATTCCGGAAATACAGAAACAAAGAAATTCCACGGTCGAACTACCAAAATAGAATGGGATAAAAATCATAAACCTAAACGCTTCGTTTTGTATTGAAAAGGCTAGTTAATGGTTCTTGTGAATCTAATTAATTGAAATTCCATCCAGTAAAATGGAAGAATTATAAATCTCCAAAATAATAGATAGGAATATCGCAAAAAGAGCCATTGCGAGACCCATCAAAGGAGTAGTTCCCCACCCAGGAGCTACTTTACCATATTCTGAATTCAATGGTTTCAATAAACTCCCTGCATTAGTTCGTTTGGGGCGGCCAGATCTAGAACT